ATGCTTGTTGTTTTTTGTGGGTGGATGTTTGTGTTTTTGTTTGCTTTTATTGTGTTGGGTTGGAAGTAGAGGAAGTTCATTTAAAGTTGTTTGTAACGTTAAAAGAGAATGGTGTGATGAATGGATGGTGAATGGTTTGGTGAAGTTGTAGGGAGTTGTAGTTAATTTTTTGTTAAATCGAGTGGAAATTTTGTCATGATAAAAAGAACGATGGAAAAAATTCGTGTTTAGCTGAAAGTCTCAGGAGATTGTAAAAATAGTAATCATGTCCGGTGACCATTGCATTAATTGGTGCCTATGAGGTAAAAAGCGCGGGTTCCATGAATGGGGTCAAAGTGCATCAGTGTCAAGTTTGAGACGGGCTTATCCTTCGACCATGACATTATGAGTGTTCGGGCGGTACATAGTTCGACGGTCATGTGATGGACATGTCAAGAGGAAGATAACTCCTGCTACGCACTGGAAGGGTTTATTGAAAGGACCCCCAGAAGAAAAGAAGAACAGGAGAGGTGAAATGCCGCGATAACGAGATTGAGGGAGGAGTGTCCATCACCAGCACTTGTATCTGTGAAGAGCAAGGGATTAGGAACTTAGCAAGTTATGGACCTGAAGTTACCACGGGTGGCGCAAAAGAGCAAGTTGGGCCTCGAGGGTAAGAGGGAAAGTATGTCCTTGAAGACAATAACCTAAAGTATAACAGACGTTGAGTAGCTCGGTTCTCGTGAGGATCACGATTAATAGATAACCAGGTTCTCTGGCTTGGGAGCTCTTGAAAGCTGTTGGAGAGGGATATGTCTTAGGAGGTGGGCGAATGTCATGACTAGGTGAATTCAAAGGTGTGCTGTGACGTTATTCGTACACTAGAGCGGGAGAGTTGAGTACATATAATCAGGGTCGACCTCGTGTGACGCGTGTGTGTCTGGTAGAGGGGAAGCATATGGGCTCAAGGGGGGCGGGGGTAAGCATGGGGGGGGGAATGGCCGTTGGAACATTATCTCATGGGGCGAAATGTTTGGGATTGGGTTGGAAGAAAGGTTGGGATTTAGGTGGAAGTTCCTACATTGACTTAATGCCTGATGGGGTAGATAAGTTTAATGCAAAGTACCACATACCCTGTGTGCACTAATAAAAGTGCTGGGGGGGGAAGGGGGGGGGGGAAATTAAGGGAGTAAGAGGGTTCCTGTAGTTAAATTATTGTTAACGATAGTTTTTCAGGCTTTAGATCCCGGAGAGAGGCCGGGCGGGAACTATGATAAAGTTTGTTTTAGTTTTAGGTTTATTGTTCGCTTTAGGGGGGTTGGCGGTTTCGTCTAATCCTTCTCCATATTATGGGGTGGTTGGGTTGGTTGTGGCGTCTGTTGCTGGGTGTGGGTGGTTGGTGAGTCTTGGGGTTTCGTTTGTATCATTGGTGTTGGTTATGGTTTATCTGGGAGGGATGTTAGTGGTGTTTGTTTATTCGGTGTCTTTAGCGGCGGATCCTTATCCTGAAGCTTGGGGGGATTGAGGGGTAGTTGCGTATGGGTTTGGGATGGGTTTAGTTGTGGTGGTGGGGTTTGCTTTAAGTGGTGTATATGAGGTTCTAGTGGATGTGGGTACGGTAGATAATTCGGGTCTGGCGTTCACTCGGCTGGATTTTAGTGGGGTAGCGATGTTTTATTCATGGGGTGCAGGGTTGTTTTTAATTGGGGGGTGGGGATTGTTATTGACTTTGTTTGTGGTTTTAGAACTTGTGCGGGGGTTATCTCGGGGGGCTATTCGGGCTGTTTAGGGGGTTCAGAGAATAGTTTAATTAAAATGCCAGCTTTGGGAGTTGGTGATAGGGGTTTGATTCCCTTTTCTCTGAGGGGTTGGAAGTAGAGGAAGTTCATTTAAAGTTGTTTGTAACGTTAAAAGAGAATGGTGTGATGAATGGATGGTGAATGGTTTGGTGAAGTTGTAGGGAGTTGTAGTTAATTTTTTGTTAAATCGAGTGGAAATTTTGTCATGATAAAAAGAACGATGGAAAAAATTCGTGTTTAGCTGAAAGTCTCAGGAGATTGTAAAAATAGTAATCATGTCCGGTGACCATTGCATTAATTGGTGCCTATGAGGTAAAAAGCGCGGGTTCCATGAATGGGGTCAAAGTGCATCAGTGTCAAGTTTGAGACGGGCTTATCCTTCGACCATGACATTATGAGTGTTCGGGCGGTACATAGTTCGACGGTCATGTGATGGACATGTCAAGAGGAAGATAACTCCTGCTACGCACTGGAAGGGTTTATTGAAAGGACCCCCAGAAGAAAAGAAGAACAGGAGAGGTGAAATGCCGCGATAACGAGATTGAGGGAGGAGTGTCCATCACCAGCACTTGTATCTGTGAAGAGCAAGGGATTAGGAACTTAGCAAGTTATGGACCTGAAGTTACCACGGGTGGCGCAAAAGAGCAAGTTGGGCCTCGAGGGTAAGAGGGAAAGTATGTCCTTGAAGACAATAACCTAAAGTATAACAGACGTTGAGTAGCTCGGTTCTCGTGAGGATCACGATTAATAGATAACCAGGTTCTCTGGCTTGGGAGCTCTTGAAAGCTGTTGGAGAGGGATATGTCTTAGGAGGTGGGCGAATGTCATGACTAGGTGAATTCAAAGGTGTACTGTGACGTTATTCGTACACTAGAGCGGGAGAGTTGAGTACATATAATCAGGGTCGACCTCGTGTGACGCGTGTGTGTCTGGTAGAGGGGAAGCATATGGGCTCAAGGGGGGCGGGGGTAAGCATGGGGGGGGGAATGGCCGTTGGAACATTATCTCATGGGGCGAAATGTTTGGGATTGGGTTGGAAGAGAGGTTGGGATTTAGGTGGAAGTTCCTACATTGACTTAATGCCTGATGGGGTAGATAAGTTTAATGCAAAGTACCACATGCCTTGTGAATATATGAAAAGGGCCTGTGGGGGGGGAGGGGGGGGGCCCTTTTAAATGTGGGTAACTCTAAGAAGGGGTGTGATCTTCAATCTTTGGCTTACAAGACCAATGTTTTCATAAACTATTAGAGTTAGTTATAGTTTGAGTATTTTGTTCTCTAGGATAGATGCAAGTGGGAAAAGAATTAGGATGATTGTGAAGTATGAGATTGAGGCTAGTTGACCGATGATGATGAATGGGTGTTCAACTGGTTGGCTGCCTACTCAGGTGAGGATGAGGAGGTTGGCTACTAGGGTTCAGAATAGAATTTGTGATAGAGGGCGGAAGGTTATTGAACGTAGTTTTGACGTGTGTAGTAGAGGCATTAGGAATAGTACTAGGACGGAAGCAGCTAGGGCAAGTACGCCGCCTAATTTATTAGGGATGGATCGAAGAATAGCGTAGGCGAATAGGAAGTATCATTCGGGTTTAATGTGTGGTGGGGTTGCTAGGGGGTTGGCTGGTGTGAAGTTTTCTGGGTCTCCTAGTAGGTTAGGGGCAAATAGAGCTAGTGTGGCTAGTGGGATGAATATTAATACGAATCCTAGGATGTCTTTGACGGTATAGTAGGGGTGGAATGGGATTTTGTCACAGTCTGATGGAATTCCTAGAGGATTGTTTGATCCTGTTTCGTGGAGTAGGGTGAGGTGGACTAGTGTTAGTCCTGCGATGACGAATGGGAGGAGGAAGTGGATGGCGAAGAATCGGGTAAGAGTGGGGTTGTCTACTGAGAATCCTCCTCATAGTCACTCTACCAGAGTTTGTCCAATGTATGGGATGGCTGAGAATAGGTTTGTGATGACTGTAGCCCCTCAGAATGATATTTGTCCTCAAGGTAGGACGTATCCTACGAAGGCGGTGGCTATAAGTGTTAGTAGAAGTACGACTCCAATGTTTCATGTTTCTTTGTTTAGGTAAGAGCCGTAATAAATTCCTCGGCCAATGTGGAAGTAGATGCAAATGAAGAAGAAGGAGGCCCCGTTTGCGTGTAGGTTTCGGATTAATCAGCCGTATTGGACATTTCGGCATATGTGGGCGACAGATTCGAAGGCCAGGTTGGTGTCTGCTGTGTAGTGTATGGCTAGCAGTAGGCCTGTAATGATTTGTGTAGTTAGGCAGATGCCTAGGAGAGATCCAAAGTTTCATCAAGTTGAGATGTTGGATGGTGTGGGAAGGTCGATTAGAGAATCGTTGATGGTTTTTAGTAGTGGGTGGTTTTTACGAAGATTGAGAGCCATTAATGGGTTCTGTATATGGATATGAGGATGGTAATAATGGATAAGGCGAAGGCTCCTAGGTAGGGTTTAATGAGACCTGAGTGTAGTGAGGTGGTGATTTTTGTTATTGTTGTTTGTGAACTGGCTAATCCTTCTGGTCCTAGTAATTTTAGTCAGGATAGGTCTACTAGGTTGGAGGCAATGTTTTGTCCCCCAGTTAGGATGTTGGTTATGTTGAAGCGGTGTGTTAATGGGTTGAAGTATCCTAGGGAGATAGAGAAGTTATATAGTGGGCTTTGTTTTGTGAGGATGAGGGTTTGGGTTATTTTTGATAGTTCTAGTGCGATGGCAATTCCTAGGGCTGTAACTATCAGGGCTGTGATTTTGATTGATAGTGGTATAGTTATGGGTGGTGTTTTTGCAGGTGGGATATACGAGGTAATGAGAAGTCCTGCTATGATGCTTCCTATGGCGAGTCGGGTGATTGGGGAGGTTACTAGGGGGTTGTTTTCATTTATTGGGGTTAGGGGAGGAATTCGTACAAAGCCGGTTTGTACTAGTACAGTCATGCGGATAGTGTATACTGCGGTGAATGATGTGGCTAGTAGGGTTAGAATGAGGGCTCAGGTGTTTAGGTATGATGTGTTTAGGCTTTCGATAATTTGGTCTTTTGAGTAGAAGCCTGCTAGGAATGGGGTTCCTATTAGGGCTAGGTTGCCAATGGTGAAGCATGAGGTGGTTGTTGGTAGTATTTTTTGTAGGCCACCTATTTTTCGGATGTCTTGTTCCCCATTTAGTGCGTGGATGATGGATCCTGAGCAGAGGAATAGTATAGCTTTGAAGAATGCGTGGGTTGAGATGTGAAGAAAGGCTAGATGTGGGAGGTTTAGTCCGATTGTTACTATTATTAGGCCTAGTTGACTTGAAGTGGAGAAAGCGATGATTTTTTTGATATCGTTTTGGGTCAGGGCGCATGTGGCAGCAAATAGGGTAGAGAGGGCACCGAGGCATAAGCATAGGGTTAAGGCTGTTTGGTTGTTGCTAAATAGTGGGTGAGTTCGGATGAGTAGGAAGATTCCGGCTACTACTATGGTGCTGGAGTGGAGTAATGCGGATACGGGGGTTGGACCTTCTATGGCGGCAGGAAGTCATGGGTGTAGTCCGAATTGGGCGGACTTGCCTGTTGCAGCTAAGATGAGGCCTAGGAGAGGTAGAGTGGGGGTTTGGTGCGGAGAGGTAAGTTGTTGGATTTCTCAGGTGTTTGTTGTGTAGGCTAGTCAGGCTATGCAAATGATAAGTCCAACGTCTCCCACTCGGTTGTATAAGACGGCTTGGAGGGCTGCGGTGTTAGCTTCTGCTCGGCCGTGTCATCAGCTGATTAGGAGGAATGATATGATTCCTACTCCTTCTCAGCCAATGAACAGAATGAATAGGTTATTGGCGATGATTAGAGTGAGTATAGCGATTAGGAAGAGTAGGAGGTAGGTAAAGAATTTTGTGATGTAGGGGTCTGAGGCTATGTATCATGTTGCGAATTGTAGAATGGATCATGACACGAATAGTGCAATTGGGAAGAATGTTAGGGAGTAGAAGTCTATTTTTAGGCTGATTGGGATTTTGAAGTTTATGATGAATTTTCATTCTCATAGGGTTAGAAGGCAGTCCGTTCCTGAGTAGATGTGGATTGTTATTGGGATTAGGCTGATCAGGAATGAGGTTTTTACTGTGTTTGTGATAGTGGTTGGGGTGTTTTTGAGTTTGCTTGAAAGAAGTGGAAAGATGATTGGGGTGAATAGGGTGGTTAGGGTGAGTAGTATGGAAAGAATTAGGACTAGTGATAGGTCCATTACTTTCACTTGGATTTGCACCAAGATGAGTGGTTCCTAAGACCATTGGATTACTGTTATCCTTTGAAAGTAAGGGGACTGAGGTTTTATACTCAGATGCAAGAATTAGCAGTTCCTGTTGGTTAAACCTCCCCTCGGCAGGTAAGAAGATTTTAACTTCTATTTTTAGAATCACAGTCTAATGTTTTGGTTGAAACTATACTTGCATATGGGAATGCCGGAGATGAGCTCAGGTTTGAAGATGAGTAGGATTATAGGGATTATGTGTAGAGCTATGAGGAGGTGTTCTCGTGTGGAGGAGCTTTGGATGGATGTGATGTGGGATGGGAGTGTTCCTCGTTGTGTTATGATTAGTATGTAAAGGGTGTAGGAGGCGGTCAGTAGAATTGCGGTTCCTGTCAGGAGAATTGTTAGTGAGGATCAGTTGAATAGTGCGATTATGATGGTTAGTTCTGCTATTAGATTGATTGTTGGGGGTAGTGCCATGTTTGTTAGGTTTGCCAGAAGTCATCAGGTGGCTATGAGTGGTAGGATAGGTTGGATTCCTCGGGTTAGTAAAAGGATTCGGCTGTGTGTGCGTTCGTAGTTGGTGTTGGCTAGGCAGAATAATATGGAAGAGGTGAGTCCATGTGAGATTATTAGGATTATTGCTCCTGAGAATGCTCATTGGGTTTGGATTATGGTTGCGGCGATGACTAGGCCTATGTGACTAACTGATGAGTAGGCAATTAAAGATTTTAGGTCGATTTGTCGTAAGCAGATAGCGCTGGTTATTAGGGCTCCTCATAGCGCTAGAGTGATGAATGGGTAGTGAAGGTTATTTAATGATGGGTTTACTAGGGCTGTGAATCGTATGATGCCATATCCTCCAAGTTTTAGTAGGAGGGCAGCTAGTAGTATTGAGCCGGCAATTGGGGCCTCTACGTGAGCTTTAGGGAGTCATAGGTGAAGGCCGTATAGAGGGGCTTTAACTATGAAGGCGATGAGTAGGGCTAGGCTGGCTACTAGGCTCGACCATGAGTGAGTTATTGTTGGGTGGGTGAGTTTTAGTATTGGGAAGTAGAGGGTACCGATTTGGTTGTGTAGGTGAAGGATGGCAATTAGTAGTGGGAGTGAGCTGGCAAGTGTGTAGAATAGGAGGTAAATGCCGGCGTTTAGTCGTTCTGGTTGGCTGCCTCAGCGGGTGATAAGGATTAAGGTTGGGATTAGGGTGGCTTCAAATGCGATGTAGAAGAGTATCAGTTCTGAGGCCGAGAAGGCTAAGAGGATGAATGGTTGGGCTAAAGTTAGTGTGGTAATGAAGATTCGTTTACGGATGGTGGGTTCTTGTTCTAGGTGGTTTTGACTTGCTATGAGTATGAGGGGTAGAAGTCAGCACGATAGAACTAGTAGTGGGGAGGAGATTTGGTCGATGGCAGTTCAGGGAGATAGGCCTTTGTTTGGGTAGTATGTTGGTACTAGCCATTGTAGGCTTATGGTGGCGATTAGTAGGCTGTGTGTAGTGGTATTAGTTCATAGGTGTTTGCGTGGGGATAGGAAGGTTAAGGGGAGGAGTATAATGGTTGGGATGATGATTTTTAGCATTGTAGTAGGTTAAAGTTGTGTAAGTGGTCGGAGCCGTGGGTTCGGGTGGAGGCTACAAGTAGAGCTAGCCCTGTGCCTGCTTCGCAAGCAGAGAAGGTGAGTATGAGGATGGGTAGTAGTGTGGGGGATGGTGTTTGTGTTTGGATGGGTCATATGGAAAGGGCTAGGTATATTGATAGTATCATGCTCTCTAGACATAGTAGCGCTGAGATTAGATGGGTTCGGTGAAAGGCTAGGCCTAGTCCGCTTAGGGTGAAAGCTGCGTAGAAGCTTAGGTGTAGTAGAGTCATAAAGAAAGTTATAGGGTGTGAACTATAATCTGTTGAGTCGAAATCAACTGTCTTGGTTAGACTAACTTTCTTATTCTGCTCATTCTAGTCCTCCTTGGATTCATTCATAAACTAATCCTAGTGTAAGGAGTAGAATTAGGACGGAGGTTCAGGTTAGTGTGGTGGTGGGGTTTTGTAGTTGAGTGGCCCATGGTAGGGGGAGGAGGAGAGCAATTTCTAGGTCGAATAGGAGAAATAGGATAGCTACTAAGAAGAATCGGATTGAGAATGGTAGGCGGGCAGAGCCTAGTGGGTCAAATCCACATTCGTAAGGTGATAGTTTTTCTGCATCTGGGTTTATTTGGGCGATTCAGAAGTTTAGTGCGGTTAAGGTTAGACTTAGGGCCAGGGATATAGTGATTATGAATGTAATTATGTTCATTACTCTTCTCTGGGGTTAAACCAGATTTTAAGGATTGGAAGTCGATTGTAATAAGTATACTAGAAGAGTATGATCCTCATCAGTAGATTGTTATGTAGAGGAAGAGTCAGACGACATCTACAAAGTGTCAGTATCAGGCTGCTGCCTCAAAGCCGAAGTGGTGGTTTGGTGTGAAGTGGTATTTGATTAGGCGAAGAAGGCATACTAGGAGGAAAGTGGAGCCGATGATTACGTGTAGGCCATGGAATCCAGTGGCTACAAAGAAGGTAGAGCCGTAGACGCTGTCTGCGATAGAGAATGGTGCTTCATAGTATTCTATGCCTTGGAGGCCTGTGAAGTAGAATCCTAGAAGGATTGTAAGGGTGAGGGCATGAATGGCTTGTTTTCGGCGTGCTTCTGTAATGCTATGATGGGCTCATGTGACGGTGATTCCTGAGGCTAGAAGGATGGCAGTGTTTAGTAGGGGGACGTCTATGGGATCTAGAGGTTTAATTCCTACAGGGGGTCATTGTCCTCCTAGCTGGTGGGTTGGTGCTAGGCTTGAGTGGAAGAAAGCTCAGAAGAATCCCAGGAAAAAGAAGGCTTCGGATGTAATGAATAGGATTATCCCGTAGCGTAATCCTTTTTGGACGGTGGGTGTGTGGTGTCCTTGGAAAGTGCTTTCTCGTACGATGTCTCGTCATCATTGGAATATTACTAGGAGTGTGGATGATAGGCCGATGATTAGGAGATAGGGGGTGTTGTAGTGGAATCATATAGTAAGGCCAGAGGTGGTAAGTAGGGCGGCGGCTGCCCCTAGGATGGGTCATGGGCTTGGATCGACTATGTGGTATGAGTGTGCTTGGTGTGCCATTGGGATTAGATGTTTTCTTGTAGGTATAGGGTTAGTAGTAGTACGAAGACATAGGCTTGGATTATGGCTACGGCGATTTCCAGGATCGTTAGGAGGAATAGAACAAGAAAGGTTAAGAGGGAAATTACAGGTATTGTGGAGAAGAGGGCTACGGTAGCTGTTGAGATGAGTTGGATTAGAAGGTGGCCTGCTGTGAGGTTTGCTGTTAGGCGGACGCCTAGTGCTAGAGGGCGGATTAGTAGGCTTGTGGTTTCAATTATGATGAGGGCAGGGATTAGTGGGGTGGGAGTGCCTTCTGGTAGGAGGTGTCCTAGGGAGACGGAAGGTTGGTTTCGTAGTCCTGTGAGGAGTGTGGCAAGTCATAGTGGGAAGGCTAGGGCTAGGTTTATGGACAGTTGGGTGGTTGGGGTGAAGGTATATGGTAGTAGTCCTAGGAGGTTGATTAGGAGTAGGAAGATTATTAGTGATGTTAAGATTAATGCCCATTTATGTCCTTTTTTGTTTAGTGGGGTTATTAGTTGTTTGGTGATGAGGTTGATAAATCATAGTTGGAGAGTTGAAACTCGGCTAGTGATTCATCGGTTGTTGAGGGATGGTAGGAGTAGGGCTGGAAATGTTATTGAGATAAGAATTAGTGGGATGCCTAGGAAGGATGGACTTGAGAATTGGTCGAAGAAACTTAGGTTCATGGTCAGGTTCAGGGAGTAGTGCTGTGTGTTTTAGGAGTTTTGCTTGATGGGGGGTTTATGGATACGAAGGTTAGAAGTTTAGGTTGGATGATTAGGGTGAATGTTAGTCATGTGATGGTCATGATAAAAAATCAGGGGTTTGGGTTTAGTTGTGGCATATCATTAAGGAGGGGATTAACCCTCTTTCTCTAGCTTAAAAGGCTAGTGCTGTTCCATAGCTTCTTAATGGTTATGATGTTGTTATAGAGGATCAGTTTTCGAAGATAGGGAGTGGGACGGATTCTACTACAATTGGCATGAAACTGTGGTTTGCTCCGCAGATTTCTGAGCATTGGCCGTAGTATACTCCAGGTCGGTTGGCTAGAAATGAAGTTTGGTTTAGACGTCCTGGGATTGCGTCGGTTTTTACGCCTAGGCTGGGGACGGCTCATGAGTGTAGGACGTCATCAGCGGTGACGATAACTCGAACGGTGGAGTTTGTTGGTACAATTACTCGATGATCTACTTCTAGCAGGCGGAAGTGTCCTAATGGGAGTTCTGTTGTTGGTGTTATGTAGGAGTCGAATGTTAGGTCTTTTAGGTCAGTATATTCGTAAGTTCAGTATCATTGGTGTCCGATAGCTTTTAGAGTGAGGTCTGGTTGGTTGACTTCGTCTATTATATACAGGATTCGTAGTGATGGGAGGGCAAGAGTGACTAATACACCAGCTGGAAGGATTGTTCAGATTAGCTCGATTACTTGTGCGTCGACTGTGCTTGATGATAGTTTCTGCGTAAGTATGGTGGCTAGTAGGTAAAGGACTAAGCTGCAGATGGCTAGGGCGACCATTAAAGCGTGGTCGTGGAATTGCATGAGTTCTTCTATGATAGGTGATGAGGCGTCTTGGAAATTTAGTTGTGAGTGGTTGGCCATATTTGGTTGTTGAGGTGTACAGGGGTTTCACCTGTGATTTAGTCTTGACAAGGCTATGTAATTGTTTTACTAACACCTCTTAATGAGAAAGAAGCATAAGTGGTTTATGCGGTTGGCTTGAAACCAACATATGGGGGTTCGATTCCTTCCTTTCTTGGACTTGGACAAAGGCAGGTTCTTCGAATGTGTGGAATGGAGGTGGGCAGCCGTGAATTCATTCAATGTTTGTGCTTGTTAGTTCTGGTTGGAGAGCTTTGCGTTTAGATGCGAAGGCTTCTCAGATAATGAATACTAGCATGATTACGGCTGTTAGGGAGATTAGTGATCCTACGGAAGAGATGGTGTTTCATAGTGTGTAGGCGTCTGGGTAGTCTGAGTAGCGTCGTGGCATGCCGGCTAGGCCCAGGAAGTGTTGTGGGAAGAAAGTGAGGTTGACTCCTACAAATATTACTCCGAAGTGGATTTTGGCTCATGTAGAGTGTAGTGTGTATCCGGTGAATAGAGGGAATCAGTGTGTGAAACCTGCTAGGATTGCGAATACTGCTCCTATAGATAGGACGTAGTGGAAGTGGGCTACTACATAGTAAGTGTCATGTAGGGCAATGTCTAGGGAGGAGTTTGCTAGTACGATGCCTGTTAGTCCTCCAATGGTGAATAAGAAGATGAATCCCAATGCTCATAACATGGGTGGGTCTCATTTGATAATTCCTCCGTGTAGTGTGGCTAGTCAGCTGAATACTTTGATTCCAGTTGGAATTGCAATGATTATTGTGGCGGATGTGAAGTATGCTCGGGTGTCTACGTCCATACCTACTGTGAACATGTGGTGGGCTCATACGATGAATCCTAGGAATCCGATGGAGAGCATGGCTCATACTATTCCTATGTAGCCGAATGGTTCCTTTTTTCCTGCGTAGTAAGCAACTACATGTGAAATGATTCCAAATCCTGGGAGAATTAGGATGTACACTTCTGGGTGTCCGAAGAATCAGAATAGGTGTTGGTAAAGTACTGGGTCTCCTCCTCCTGCTGGGTCGAAGAAGGTGGTGTTTAGGTTGCGGTCTGTAAGTAGTATTGTGATACCTGCGGCAAGGACGGGAAGGGATAGGAGTAGTAGTACTGCGGTGATTAGGACGGATCATACGAATAGTGGGGTTTGGTATTGTGATAAGGCTGGTGGTTTTATGTTGATTGCTGTGGTAATGAAGTTGATTGCTCCTAGGATTGAGGAGATTCCTGCTAAGTGAAGTGAGAAGATGGCTAGGTCCACGGAAGCTCCTGCGTGGGCTAGGTTTCCGGCTAGAGGGGGGTAAACGGTTCAGCCTGTTCCTGCTCCTGCTTCTACTGTGGATGAGGCTAGGAGGAGTAGGAAGGATGGGGGCAGGAGTCAGAAGCTTATGTTGTTTATTCGAGGGAATGCTATGTCAGGGGCTCCAATTATTAGGGGGACTAGTCAGTTTCCGAATCCTCCGATTATAATTGGTATAACTATGAAGAAGATTATTACGAAAGCGTGGGCAGTGACGATTACGTTGTATACTTGGTCATCGCCTAGTAGGGCGCCTGGTTGGCCTAGTTCTGCTCGAATTAGTAGGCTTAGGGCAGTACCAACTATTCCGGCTCATGCGCCGAAGATTAAATAGAGGGTACCGATGTCTTTGTGGTTGGTTGAGAATAATCATCGGTTGATGAATGTCATAGGTAAGATGGCTGAGTGTATAAGCGTTAGGCTGTAGTCCTTTTTACAGAGGTTCAATTCCTCTTCTTATCGGCCTTGTAGTGAAATTCATAGTGAGTTGCAAACTCATTGATGTGCATTAGTCTGCACCGAGGTCTTTAGGCAGAAGCCTGTTGGTTGGGGCATGTAGCTGTTAACTACACTTTTATGGGATCGAGGCCCATCTGTCTAGGGTGGTAGAGAAGGTCCTAGCTTAATTAAAGTGCCTGGGTTGCATTCAGGAGATGCAGGGTAATGTCCTGCGGGTCTTAGCAGAAACTAAGAGGGTTTAACTCTTGTTTAAGGCTTTGAAGGCCTTCGGTTTAAGTAATCCTAAGTTTCTTAGATGATAGTGGGGATTATAGGGGAGATGGGTAGGAGCATGGTTGATGTAACTACTAGGATGGCGGTTGTGGTGTTGACTGGGTTGTTAGTGCGTCACTGTTTGATGTGGTTTGTGGTATGTGGGGGGAGTGTGATTGTGGCGCAGTATGCGAGACGAAGATAGAAGAATAGGCTTAGCAGGGAAAGAATGGAGATTGTTACTGCTATTGCGATTATGTCTTGTTTAGTAAGTTCTTGGATGATTAGTCATTTAGGGAGGAATCCTGTTAGAGGAGGTAGTCCTGCTAGGGAGAGTAGGGTTAGGAAGAGTATTGCGCTTAGGGCAGGGGTTTTTGTCCATGTAGTTATTAGTGTTGACAGTTTTAGGGTGTTTGTTGAGTTTAGAGTGAAGAACACAGCTGCGGTTATTAGAGCATAGAGGTAGAAGTTGAGTAAGGTTAGTTTCGGGTTGTAAGAGATGATTATGGCTATCCAGCCGAGGTGAGAGATAGAGGAGAATGCTAAGATTTTTCGGATTTGTGTTTGGTTGAGTCCTATTCATCCTCCTACGGCTGTTGAAAGGATGGCTATATATGTGAGTAGTGTTTGGTTTAATGACGGTGATGTCATAAAAAGAAGGGTGATTGGTGGGAATTTTATTACTGTGGAGAGTAAGAGGCCGGTTATGAGTGGGGATCCTTGGAGGACTTCTGGGAATCAAAAATGGAATGGCACTAATCCTAATTTTATTGCAATGGCTGATGTAAGGATTAGGCATGATGTTGGGTGAGTTAGTTGGGTGATGTCTCATTGTCCGGTGTGCCATGCGTTGGTCATGCTGGAGAATAGTACTAGAGCAGAGGCAGTTGCTTGGGTTAGGAAGTATTTGGTTGCAGCTTCAATGGCTCGGGGGTGGTGGGATTTTGAGATTATGGGTAGGATTGCAAGGGTGTTGATTTCTAGGCCGGCTCAAGCTGTGATTCAGTGGTTGCTTGAAATTGTGATGGTTGAGCCTAGTATCAAACTGAAAACGAAGATTAGTTTTGCTTGGGGTGTCATTAGCAGGGGAAGGAGTTGAACCATCATTTTCGGGGTATGGGCCCGATAGCTTGTTTAGCTGACCCTACTAGAAAATAATATAAGGGAAGTATAGAGGGTTTTGATCTCTCTAGTGCGGGTTCGATTCCTGCTTTTCTAAGGTGTTTAGGAAATGAGAGGGCTGGTATACCTCTATGTTCACTTTATCATAGTGACCCTTTGGGTGTTCAGGCACATTTCCTTTTGGGTTTTATAGGTATGGTGGCAGGCCTGCATAGCAGATTGGGAGGCTAGTATGTCAGAGGCATAGAGCTAGTGTAAGTGGTAAGAAGTTTTTTCATAGAAGGTGTATTAGTTGATCGTATCGGAATCGTGGGTAGGAAGCTCGGATTCATAGAAACCCTGCTGATAGTAATAGTACTTTTGTAGCTAGGACTAGTGGAAATAGTTCCTGGGGTAGATTAAGTAGGCTTGGGTTGAAGAATAGGATGGTGGTGAGTGCGTTTATTAGTATGATGTTGGCGTATTCGGCGAGGAAGAATAGAGCGAATGGGCCTGCTGCATATTCTACATTGAAGCCGGAGACTAGTTCAGATTCTCCTTCTGTCAGGTCGAATGGGGCGCGATTTGTTTCGGCCAGGGTCGATACATATCATATCATGGCTAGAGGTCAGCAGGAGAAAATTAGGTAGAGTGGTTCTTGGGCAGTAGCAAGGGTGCTGAGTGTGTAGTTCCCAGTCAGTAAGATAATAGATAGTAGAATGATTGCTAGAGTTACTTCGTAGGAGATAGTTTGTGCTACTGCGCGTAGAGCTCCGATTAGTGCGTATTTCGAGTTAGATGCCCATCCGGATCATAGGATAGAGTATACTGCTAGGCTAGATATGGCTAGCAGGAAAAGTAGTCCTAGGTTTAGGTCTGCAAGGGGAAATGGTAGAGGAAGTGGGGTTCAGATTGAGATTGCAAGGAGGAGGGCTAGTATAGGGGTTATAATAAATAGGATGGGAGAAGATGTTGACGGCCGGATTGGTTCTTTGATGAATAGTTTTACTCCGTCGGCTAGGGGTTGGAGTAAACCGAATGGACCTACGATATTTGGGCCTTTCCGACCTTGCATGTAGCTTAGAATCTTGCGTTCTACTAATGTGAGGAAAGCTACTGCAATTAGAATAGGAAGTGCATAGGAAAGGGCTATTACGAGGTTGATTAATAGGGGGTGTTTAGTCATGGGGTGTTGTGAAGCTAGGGAGAGGATTTGAACCTCTGAATTAAAGGACTTAAGCCTTTTGCATTTGCCGAGCTCTGCCACGCTAGCTGGTCCTTTTCTAGGATGTGGGGGGAAGTGATAGCCTTTTGTAATTTAGTTGTCTTCATTACTTAAGGCGAAGGCTTGCTTGTGGTATTGGCCTTGCTTTTCCTATCCTTTCGTACGGGGAAGAGCTCGTCATAGATAGAAACCGACCTGGATTGCTCCGGTCTGAACTCAGATCACGTAGGACTGTTAATCGTTGAACAAACGAACCCTTAGTAGCGGCTGCACCACTAGGATGTCCTGATCCAACATCGAGGTCGTAAACCTCCCCGTCGATATGGACTCTTGGAGGAGATTGCGCTGTTATCCCTGGGGTAGCTTGGTCCATTGATCAATTATATTGGATCTGGTTGCTATTAGCACGTTGAGTAGTTGCTCTTAGTCTGGATGTAAGGTCCAAGATTTGGAGGTTTTGTTTTGCTCCAAGGTCGCCCCAACCGAAAAAGTGCGAGCCAGTAGCCCGTTAAATAAGTGGGCCCAGGTGGGTGTGTATGTTATTTGGGGTGGCCGCTGCTTTTGAAGTTCCACAGGGTCTTCTCGTCTTATGGGTTTATCCCTGCTTTTGTACAGGGAGATCAATTTCACCGATTGCCTGTAAGAGACAGTTAGGACCTCGTTTAGCCATTCATACAGGTCTCGATTTATGGGACAATTGATTGCGCTACCTTTGCACGGTTAGGATACCGCGGCCGTTGAACTATGTCACCGGGCAGGCATCACCTTCAATACTTGTCTATTGGTTTGCTGAAGGCTATGTTTTTGGTAAACAGTCGGGCCCTGACGGTTTGCCTAGTTCCTTTTACAGGTTTTAATCTTTCTTGGATGACGCTCCTCTGTCGGGTTAACAAGGTGGTTAATACTCTGCTTGTTTGATTTGTCGTATATGGGGGGCTTGTTAATAATGTGCGGATGTAAGCTTGCGTCGAAGAGGGAGAACCCTGGTTACTCATTCTAGCATTAATTCTCCTATTTGGTTATAGGTTGGCCCGTTAGTGGGGAGGGAGTCATATAGATTAGATATTTTTGAGTACTGAGCTTTAACGCACTCTTTGTTGATGGCTGCTTGAGGGCCCACAGGAATTTATGGAAGGGTTATTTATCCGCTCGTGGAGATTGTATTCTTTTTTAAAGGAGCTGTACCTCCTTTAAATAGCCCTTAATTCATTTCATTGGGGTTTTGAGTTTCCTTGAGGAAGAATTAAGAGTGAACTTAGATTCGTTTCACAGGCAACCAGCTATCACCTGGCTCGGTTGGCTTTTCACCTCTACCTACAAGTCATCCCACTCTTTTGCAACAGAGACGGGTTCGCTCATAATAGCTGCTCATAGGTAGCTCGCTCAGGTTTCGGGGTGGCAAACTTAAATTCATTTTGCTTGGTTTTTCTTGCTAGACCATGATGCAAAAGGTACAAGGGTTAATCTTTGCTGTTTGTAGCTTAGGGTTTTTCATTTTTATTTCATCTTTCCCTTACGGTACGTGGTCTCTATCGCGCCAGGTGGTGTCTTTTCTATCGCCTATACTGGGACTGGCAAATGCTTTGGTTTAGTGTTGTGAGTAGCTTTGTTATTCTGTGTCATGTATGTTGGGCTAGAGTTTGGCATCAAGACGACCTATTGTTAGTAGATATTTTTCAGGTGTAAGCTGAATGCTTTGGTTTAAGCTACGTCTTGGTGTCCTAAGTGCACCTTCCGGTACACTTACCTTGTTACGACTTACCTCCTCTTTGGCTGGGTAGCTTATTAGTTATGGGTGGGTTTGGTCGCTTTTGAGGAGGGCGACGGGCGGTATGTACGTGCTCCAGAGCCGGCTTAAAGAGGGCTCGCTAATCCCGCTTTACTGCTAAATCCGCCTTCTAGGTACAGTTTCATGTGCCTTTGCCGTTGTGTTCTAATTTAGAAAATGTAGCCCATTGCTTCCATTCCATGGGCTATACCTTGACCTGTCTTATTAGCGTATCATGGCTATTGCGTCCACTGTTGGGCCTTCATGGGGGGTGGGCTGGAGACGGCGGTATATAGGCTGTTTTTGGCAAGGAATGGTAGGGTGAATCGTGGATCATCGATTACAGAACAGGCTCCTCTAGGTGGGTTTGGAGCACCGCCAAGTCCTTAGAGTTTTAAGCGTTTGTGCTCGTAGTTCTCGGGCGGATGCTCCGGTTAGATCGAGCATCAAGATTTAGGGCCAGGCATAGTGGGGTATCTAATCCCAGTTTGGGTCCTGGCTTTCGTGGCTTCAATTAATCGTTGGTCTAAGATCTTCTTTGAATAGAGGCCTTATGCCGCATCTTTAGCTTGTGACAACTCAGTTGCTTTTTAATCTTAGCTACTTGGATAACATGTGACCACTCTTTACGCCGTTATAATGTTAATTTGGGTCTCCTGTATGACCGCGGTGGCTGGCACAGGATTTACCGACCCTAATTTGCTATGACTAAGTCAAGTTTGCACTCATTGCTTAATATTAACTACTGCTGAATACCCGTGGGGGTGTGGCAACTGCAAGGCGTCTTGGGCTACAATTGGAGTTGTGTGCCTGATGCCCGCTCCTATCGACCTAGAGGTTAGGGTGCCTAGGGCTTCTACACTGGATTGCGGATACTTGCATGTATAAATCTAGCAACAACCAACAGTAAGGTTAGGACTAAGTCTTTTGTTCTTGGGTGAGTGTAACGACCATCTTGGCATCTTCAGTGCCATGCTTTATATAAGCTACAAGAAC